GTCAGCCTTTTTGTATGAATAGGTTTAAAATATCTTGCTTTTTAGATGATCCCTCTAGAAGAGCAATATTCTAACAATCTATGTTTTTTTTCTAGTTACTTCGTTCTCTATTTCTATTTCAGAAAATCTTTAGGAAAAGAAGAAAATTTCCGTCGAGCTAAAAAAATGTCGATGTCTCTAGTAAACTAAAAGAATCGTTTAATAGCTATTTTGCTTCAATTTCTACTATGCAAAAAAATGGAAGATTTAGTTACGATTAGAAAGAAACTTTGTATATTTCTCTCCATAGATCCTTTAGTAATACTCAAAAAATTCGGATTATAGATCCAATTCCAAAAACTTATGTTTCATAATTTTAGAACTTAATTTGTCAAATTCGATTTGATTCTTCTTGTATACAAATTACAATAATGTATATTATACCGCAAATCATTCATTGAGGGGTATAAAGGAGTCCCTTTAAGTAAAAAATAAAGTTTTTGATCGGGATATGAATCAAACGGGGGATCCCTTAACTTTTTAGGGGTCCTTGAAACGAATCGCACTTTTACCACTAAACTATACCCGCTACAATATCATTATTGTATCTTTTGTTGAACAAAGCAATCAGACAAAATAAAGAAATAGGGGGCATAATATTCTAATAAGTCGAGTATTGACATGTTTCATTATAGAATCTTCTAATGAAATTTTAAAAACGGGGTAATTTTAATTTTTTGATTTTGCTGAAAGTTATATATATATATATACAATTTACATATACAATTTACGTTACCAGAAAAAAGAGAGGGAGTCAGAAAAGAGAACATTTTTATATTATCTTATTTTGGTTTTATCTCATAGGAATCTATCCGTATCTCTTATTTTTTTTTTTAATTACAAATATTTTTACAAATATTTTTTTTTCGAATAAAATACATTCAAATAAAGAATTGTTCTTCAATATTCATGAGAATAAAAGAAAAAGAGCCCGACTAGGTACTGGCCGGGCTCATTGGCTGTAGAAAAAGAAAAAAAGAAAACTAAAATATATAGAATAATAATAAAAAGAGAGATAAGATAAAAAAGAATAAAAAAACAGCAAGTCTCTTTTTTTTTAAGCTCCCTTTTTGTTCTTCTTGTTTATGTTATATAACATAAACAAAGTAATTCTTTTTTTTTTTTCAATTGGGGAGAGATGGCTGAGTGGACTATAGCGTCGGATTGCTAATCCGTTGTACAAATTATTGTACCGAGGGTTCGAATCCCTCTCTTTCCGTTGATAATTTGGTATTTTTTTTTGAACTTGTTTTTTTATTTACAAGTTAAAGATGTTAAAATAGAGAAAATCCTAAAAATATTTCAAAATTCCGCACAAGCAGGAAAACACAGAATCAACTTTTTTCTTATTCTATTCTTCACGTCCTGGATTACGTCCTGGATCGTTAGATAAGAATCCGAAGATAAAAAGAGAAACGAAAAAGATCACTACCGTATAAACAAAAAGTTTTAGAGTAAGCATTTTGAAATCTCCAAGATAATTAAAAAACGACAAAGAAAGAGAATAGATTCTCTTATATTACAACAGATTTTGTTTCTTTTAATACTAAGATACTAAGTTTCTAAAAAATGAAGTTTTTTTAGGATATGAGGATAGATATATGAGTTTCGAAAATGAATTGATAGTAAGAGTCGATTATTTTATTACAAATTATCAAGAATTCTTTTGACCAAAAATCCTTTTTTTTCTGTAATCTAGGTATTCTATTGGTGAGGGGTTCCAATCGAATAATCGGATTAGGTTTTTTCAATTCAAAAAACGTAAATGATGAGAAGGTCCCTATTTTTTCCTATATATTGAAAAATTTCAATATTGGAATCCAGAATTCACACTGTAAGACTTATCTGATCTTATAAATTGTTAAAATGTTCGAATTTTAGTTTTCTGATAAATTCTGAATTTTTTTAAGACATTATTCAAATTCAAAATATCATCGAAAACTTACAGCAGCTTGCCAAACAAAAGCTAAAAGAAAAAAGAGTAAGGGTATTACTGGCATAATATCCACAATTGGATTCAAGAAAGCGTAGGCTTCGGGCAATTTCTCCAACAAAAAACTACTGGAATAAAGGACGGAGTGAATACAAATACAGATCCAACTAAAGATATTAAGCATAACAAACATTTTGTTCTTTAATAAAATAAAAGTTATTTTTGTTTTTTTTTCATTATAATTTTCAATTTTATTGCATTATATACATAATACAATAAAAATGAAAATAAAGAGTTATGAATAAAAGTAAAAAAATGAATCAAATAAGATAAGAACCTCGAGAATCCTTCTTTTATTTGAACTGATCCAGTTTCAAAATATTTTTAATTCTGAAATCAAAAAAATTGAAGAAATCATACTTCCTTCTATATAATATCTTAATTGAATTGTATGTAATGATAAAGAAATTGAGTTTTATCCTATCTATCTATATCCATTTATAGATATAGATAGATATGTAGATACGCATATAAAATACTAGTCACAAATTTTTTTTATATAGAAATTTTTGAACTGGAATTGACGAATAACCAATAGAAATAATAGTCTTTATTAATGTAAAATGGAAAATGGGGCGTGGCCAAGCGGTAAGGCAACGGGTTTTGGTCCCGCTATTCGGAGGTTCGAATCCTTCCGTCCCAGAGCATATCTATTTATGATGTATATCATATTAGAATACAGATTGTATCTCATAATTAAATTAAAAGGGACCCTCCCTTTTTTTTTTGTTTTTGGGACAGGAAAGGGATTAATGATGTAAATAGTACATGATGGAGCTCGAATTTATTCATTTCTCGGGAGCAAGTATCTAAAATTTAATAAATTATAAAAAGTTCATAAGTATATTTATTTTATAAAAATAGAAAGGATCTTATTTCAGCAAGGTTCAAAAAAAAATGGTTGAAATTAGTAAAACTGCCTTTTGATCAAAAAGTTTATCCGCAGGAATTCATTTTTTTTATGATTCTTTCAGAGAAAAAAAGGTATGTTGCTCCCATTTTTTTAAAAAATGGAAGATTCCCGGAGTAATGTCTAAACCCAAAGATTCAAAGAAAAGCTAAAAAATCAGGGAATTAAGGAAATACCATTTTCCAATTGTATCATCTATTCTATTATCAAAAATTTTAGAAAAAAGAAATGAATGATAAAGAAACGAAACACGGTCAAGAAAGGGGAGTAGAGACCACTCAATAAATGAAATAACTGCTAAAGGCTTGGTTTTCTTTTTAGTTTTTTTAGAATTCTTCAAATTGAATTATGGAGGTACAAATAGGAAGAGTTTTTTTTTTCAGAAAGAAAATACGAAAGAAAAAGACTTAAGTCATTGTTTAATTGATTTGATGATTTTATTGCTCTATTTTACATCATAATTTTCGAAATACCTAGAATTTTTTATATTCTCGAGCCGTACGAGGATAAAACTTCCTATACGTTTCTAGGGGGGGTATCTATATCTATCCCAAAGGGCTGTTTATCGAATTGTTGCAAGGGATGTTCGACCCCAAAGAGAGGGAAGAGATCTTCAGAAAGTGGATCCTATAAAGAAAGAATGAAACCTATTTAAATATTCCTGTTATTCTTTCATTTCCTTGACAAGAGGCGCTTAACCTACAGGAACTATTCAGCATATTTCAAAAAAGGCAGGTGTTTTTATAGAACTTAGCTCGAATCAACAAACGAAATTCAATTAATGAAATCAAAAAGGGGGTGTGGATTATTTGTATATAGATTTACAAAACTCCCCGCTCTCTTGTTATATTCATACTTCATTTTTTTATTTCTTGTTGTTTATATAGAATCATAGAATGCAATTTTATATAGTCAGACAATTCATGAAATTTTCATCAATCTTCAAAAAAAAATGAAAAATTGTATAGAGATAAAAGAGAGAATATAGGAAAAAAAAAAGAGTAACTAAATATAATAATTGGACTTTTAAATAGATTACCCCCCATGAGGTGATTTTTTTATTTCATATTTCTTATTATTTGATTATCATTTCTTTTTAATACTGACTCGCTCTTTATTTTTTTCAGTTACTAATCCTAGTTATTTTATTTATATCCTTTTTTTTTGATAGTAAATACATGAGATAGAATATTCAAAATGGAATCTTTTTCTTATTTGATTTTTCATCCAATGACTATACATTTTTTATATTTTTATGGAAATACAGGAAAAAACTCTATGGAAAAATGGTGGTTCAATTCTATGTTACTTAATAGGAAGTTTGAATACAGGTGTGAATTAAGTAAATCAATGGAGAGTCTTGGTCCTATTGAGAATACCAGTTTAAGCGAAGAACCTAAAATTTTAATTGATATAGATAAAAAAATTCAGAGGTGGGATGATCGTGATAATTCTAGTTATAATTCTTTTGATTATTTAGTAGGTGCCGATAACATACAGGATTTTCTATCTGATAAAACTTTTTTAGTTAGGGATAATAAGAGGAACAGTTATTCCATATATTTAGATATTGAAAAGAAAACTTTGGAGATTAACAACAATCATTCTTTTCTAAGTCAACAAGAAAATTTTTTTTCTAGCTATCTGAATACTGTTATTAAGAGTGATTACGATCATTCCAAGTATGATACTCCTTTTAGTTGGAACAATTATATTAATAGTTGCATTGATAGTTATTTTCATTCTCAAATCTGTGTTGATAGTTGCATTTTTGGTGATATAGACAAATACAATGACAGTTCTTTTTATAGTTACTTTTTTGGTAAGGGCAGAATTTGTAGTGAAAGTGAGAATTCTAGTTTTAGTTTAATAACTAGTACGAATGATACAAATGATAGTGATTCCACTCTAGGAGAAAATTCTAAGAATCTCCATGAAAGTGAAAAATTGACGCATTTGTGGATTGAATGCGAAAATTGTTATGAATTAAATTATAAAAAATTTTGGAAATCAAAAATGAATATTTGTGAATACTGTGGATATCATTTGAAAATGGACAGTTCAGATAGAATCGAATTTTTGATTGATTCGGGTACTTGGAATCCTATGGATGAAGACATGGTTTCTCTGGATCCCATTGAATTTCATTCAGAAGAAGAACCTTATAAAGATCGTATTGATTCTTATCAAAGAAAAACAGGATTAACTGAGGCTGTTCAAACAGGGACAGGTCAAGTAAATGGTATTCCTGTAGCAATTGGTATTATGGATTTTAAGTTTATGGGAGGTAGCATGGGATCCGTAGTAGGTGAGAAAATCACCCGTTTGGTAGAATATGCTACTAATCAACTTTTACCTCTTATTCTCGTATGTTCGTCCGGAGGAGCGCGTATGCAAGAAGGAAGTTTGAGCTTGATGCAAATGGCTAAAATTTCTTCTGCTTTATATTATTATCAAACAATTCAAAAATTATTCTATGTATCGATACTTACATCTCCTACTACCGGTGGGGTGACAGCTAGTTTTGGCATGTTGGGGGATATCATTATTGCCGAACCAAACGCTTATATTGCATTTGCTGGTAAAAGAGTTATTGAACAAACATTGAATAAGACAGTGCCCGAAGATTCACAAGTAGCTGAATATTTATTCCATAAGGGTTTAATTGATTCAATCGTACCGCGTAATCTTTTAAAGGGAGTTGTAACTGAGTTATTTCAATTCCATAATTTCTTTTCTTTGACTAAAAATGAAAGAAATTATGGAATTGAAATAAAAAATCAAAACATACAGGATCAAAGTAATAAAAGAAAAGAATAATAAAAAAATACTAAGAATAAGAAAAGGGTATATTATGATATATATCGGCTTAGCTATAATCACTAGAATTCCTATATACTAAGTATAAAGATATAGGAATTCTAGTGATTATAGACTGTCTTTTTTAATAAAAATAAGAATAAAAATCGACAAAAATAAAAATAGATATAGTACAAATAGTAAATAGAGGTACCCTTCTTTATGATAAACTTTCCTTCCATTTTTGTTCCTTTAGTGGGTCTAGTATTTCCGGCAATTGCAATGGCTTCTTTATTTCTTCATGTTCAAAAAAACAAGATTTTTTAGATACGGCGGTCAGTAGGGAAAAATATTATAGATATTTTTTTGAGAACTGGAAGTAATTGGATGAATTGCCCCTAAAGGTTTACATTTCAGTAGCGCCAGTTGATGAAAATTACTTTAGAAACAAGTCAAATTCTGGGGTTTTTTATTCCACAATTATTATTTTTAAAAAGAAAAAGAGGGGGTAATGAATATTTTTAAAAAAAGATCAAAAGAAGTACTGATCTATTCTATAACAGAGTCTCGAAAAATAAGCAATATCTTTTCAGCCTTTATCATTTTTTTAGGTTCATTGGGGTTATTGTTGGTTGCAATTTCCAGTTATTTCGGTATGGATCTTTTCCTTTTTTCTGAGGAAATTAGTCATTTTCCATTTATTCCACAAGGGGCCACGATGGCTTTTTATGGAATTGGGGGTCTCTTTATTAGTTTTTATTTGTGGTGGATTATTTTGTGGGATATAGGCGGTGGTTTTGATATCTTCGATAAAAAAAAGAAAGAAGAAGTATGTTTTCTTCGTTGGGGATTTCCTGGAAAAAATCGTCGTATTATTCTCAAAATACCTATGAACGAGATTAAATCTATCAGAATAATAACAGGAGTTCAAGAACGAGGTATTTTTACTCGTACTCTTACTTATGAGAGTATCGTTTATATGGAAACAATAGAACAGGGGTTTATTCCTTTGACTCGTATTGAAGATAATTTGACTCCACCAGAAATTGCAAATAGAGCTGGCGAATTAGCTTTTTTTTTAGGTGTACCGCTTCTGTATTGATGAAAATTGGACTTAACTAGAAATAAAATTGCACAAAAAGTTTCAGAATTGTCCTATTTATTTCGTGTACCGATTGAAATATTTTGAAAAAAAAAACTTTTTTTTTTCAAAATATTTCAATTTTTCTAGATGGGACATTATTAGATTTCGAAATCTGAATATTATAGTCATAACTCGAAGTGCTCCTTGGTGTATTTCTAAAAAGGAATCCTTTTTTCTTCGAATCTTAGCAATTAATATCCTTTCGAAACAATATTTTTTTCTTCATTGGATTGGAATTGACTGTGAATTCTTTCGATTTCTTATTCGATTTATGTATTCTTTTTTCTAAATTAAAGAAGGCAAAGGCTAACTTCCGAAGTTTAAGTAAAAAAAAGAATAAAATACAATCTATATTTATCTAGAAGCTCTATAACTTGTAATGAAGCTTATACTTGATAGAAAAGTTATTATCATATAGAGTTGACGAATAAGATGAAGTTAAGTTCATTAAAGACGAAAAATGAAAAAAAAAAAAAGCATTCCCCTTCTATATCTTACATCTATAGTCTTTTTGCCCTGGTGTATCTCTTTCACCTTTAAGAAAAGTCTGGAATCTTGGTTTATTAATTGGTGGAATACTAGTCAATCCGAAATTTTCTTGAATGATATTAAAGAAAAGAGTATTCTAAACAAATTCATAGAATTAGAGGAACTGTTTTTCTTAGATGACATGTTAAAGGAATGTCCGAAAACATATCTACAAAACCTTCGTACTGGAATTTATAAAGAAACAATCCAATTAATCAAAACGCACAACGAAGATCGTATGAATACGATTTTGCACTTCTCCACAAATATAATTTGTTTCTTTATTCTAAGCGGTTATTCTATTCTTGGTAATCAAGAACTTGTTCTTATTAACTCTTTGGTTCGAGAATTTATATATAATTTAAGTGACACAATAAAAGCTTTTTCTATTCTTTTATTAACTGATTTATGTATAGGATTCCATTCAACCCATGGGTGGGAACTAATTATTGGTTTCGTTTATAAAGATTTTGGATTTGCTCAAAATGATCAAATTATATCCGGTCTTGTGTCCACTTTTCCAGTCATTTTAGATACAATTTTAAAATATTGGATTTTCCGTTATTTAAATCGCATATCTCCATCACTTGTAGTGATTTATCATTCAATGAATGATTGACAGAAAAACCGATTTACTTCAAAGAATTTCAAGTTTTTATCTAAAAAAAGAGAATTTTTATTTTTCCCCTCTTAAAAAAAAAGTTAAATAAAAAAGGGGTTCCCACCTTGGATAGGGAACTATGCGAGTGACCTACCTAATCTTATTGTAGAAATTTTCAGGATCAATGATTAGACCATGCAAACTAGAAATGCTTTTTCTTGTATAAAGGAAGGGATTACCCGATCCATTTCTATATCGGTCATGATATATATAATAATTCGAGCACCCTTTTCAAATGCATATCCAATTTTTGCACAACAGGGTTATGAAAATCCCCGAGAAGCAACCGGTCGTATTGTCTGTGCCAATTGCCATTTAGCTAATAAGCCCGTGGATATTGAGGTACCACAAGCGGTACTTCCTGATACTGTATTTGAAGCAGTTGTTCGAATTCCTTATGATATGCAAGTGAAACAAGTTCTAGCTAATGGTAAAAAGGGAACTTTGAATGTGGGGGCTGTTCTTATTTTACCGGAAGGTTTTGAATTGGCACCTCCCGATCGTATTTCGCCTGAGATTAAAGAGAAGATAGGCAATCTGTCTTTTCAAAACTATCGCCCTACAAAAAAAAATATTCTTGTAGTAGGCCCTGTTCCTGGTCAGAAATATAATGAAATCACGTTTCCTATTCTTTCCCCGGATCCTGCTAGTAAAAGAGATATTCATTTCTTAAAATATCCTATATACGTAGGCGGGAACAGGGGAAGGGGCCAGATTTATCTTGACGGGAGCAAGAGTAATAATAATGTTTATAATGCTACAGCAGCAGGTATAGTCAAAAAAATCATACGAAAAGAAAAAGGGGGATACGAAATCACTATAGTAGATGCATTGGATGAGCGTGAAGTGATTGATATTATACCTCCAGGACCAGAACTTCTTGTTTCAGAAGGTGAATCTATCAAACTTGATCAGCCATTAACAAGTAATCCTAATGTCGGTGGATTTGGTCAGGGGGATGCGGAAATAGTACTTCAAGATCCATTACGTGTTCAAGGTCTCTTGGTCTTCTTGGCATCTATTATTTTAGCACAAATCTTTTTAGTTCTTAAGAAGAAACAATTTGAGAAGGTTCAATTGTTCGAAATGAATTTTTAGTTCCGCGTATTTATCAACATATTAAACTCGTAAAAAGAACTCAATTTTTTTGATAATTTTTGTAATTCTATTCTGTATAATATCTGTATAATAGAAAAAATAGATATATATTCAAATATGGAAAAGTTACTTTAAGGGGGATTCTTTGTTTTTTCTTTTTTTTTTTTTTTTCTTTGTCCTTTCCTAGAGTCCGATTCCTATTCCTTCTTGTTTGTGTTGAAATAGAAATATTCTAAAAATATCAATAAAATAATATTTTTTAACCCCTTCCTGAAAAATCCTATATCTTAGTTTCTATTTTTTCCAACTTAGAATCTTTCTGCCAGATAATCTTTTATTGTATATAATATGTAGTGAACAAAGAAAAAAAAAGAATGAAATGGAATTTTTTGAAACATCGGAAGAAGTAGTCATTTATATGAAAAAAAATTAGAATTCTTAAGAACTCAAGGGGGATCCACTTGCATTCGTCAAAGAAAGAGTGGATCCCTGTTCAGTTCTTACACTTTCATTTCAAAAACCAAAATAGAATACGATTACTACAGAGATGAGCCCAATCCGGAATATGAACCATAAAAGAAAATACCAATTAAACCGATCACAGTAATACCAGTTACAGTACCTATTATCCAAAGAGGAATTCTTCCAGTAGTATCGGCCATTTATCCCACTTTCCTCCACATTTAATCACGTAGTCAGTCATGCTAAAGACATTAACAAACAGTCATAGATAATTATGAAATGATATCCTTCCGAATGGGATAAAAGAATTCTTAATATATATATATATATATTATTGACTATTCCTATTTCTTCTATTAATTCTAA